GATACGAAGCTTTTGTAGATGTGTTTCTGGGTATTCCTTTAGCATTTCGTCCAAGAGAAAGAGTTCCTCTAATTCTATAACTTTTTTTATAATACTCTTTTCTTGAATATCATTCAAAAAAATTTCGGATTGCCCAGTATTCCACCAATTAGTAACCCAAGATTCTAGGCTTTTATTAAATGAAAGAGAGATCCACCAGGGCAAAAATACTATAGATGCAAGATATAGAAGGGGAATGAATGCTTTCTTTTTTGCCATTTTTTCGTCTTTGATTTTTTAATGAACTCACTTCATTCGTTAACTCTCTACACTACTAATATTTATATCAAACATAAGTTCTATTACAAGTCATATGGATACTATTATGAATCTATTCCCTGTTTTTTAGTTTTTGATTTGTGATTCATTGGTTAGTCCTTGAATTTCGAAATAATACAGAAAGAAAATAACAAAGAGTCCACTTTTGTTACTGTGGAGTGGATTTATATACGCATAAAAAAAAATTTCGGACAAAGACAGTTTTCTGGCTGTTCCGTATACGTCTGCTTTGGCTCAAATGAGCATTCTGAACAAATTCCAGTTAAGTTATACTATTACTATGGTCTATAAAAAAGACTATTCTTTCATTTCAGTTTTATCCCTCTTGCTACGAACTAAGAAAGCATTCATTCTGAACTTCATTTTTCAAAAAACTTCAATTGGTACACGCAAGAAATAGGCCAATTCGGCAGCCTTTTGCTCAATTTCTCGTGGGGTCAGATTCTTATCGGTACGAGTCAAGGGAATGGCCCCTTGGCCTCTGATTTCCATATAAAGGACACGACGTGCATAAATACCCTCTTTAACTTCTATTCTGATGGACTGAATGTCTTTCATAAGGAATCGGAGGAAGATTCGACGATTTTTTCCAGGAAACCCCCAACGAAAAATAGACACTATTCCTTCTTTTCTATCGAATCGATCATAACCGCTACCTACATTCCACAAAATTGTGCACCCCAAATAGGAGCTAATAAAGAGACCTGCGATCCCATAGAAAGACATCACGATCCCCTGTGGAAAAAAAATTATTTGCTGAGACGGAAATAAAGATATCAAATCCCTACCAAGATAACTGGAAGTTCCAACCAATAAAAATCCTAATGAACCTAAAAAAAGGATAAAGGCCCAGCAGAAATTGCTGATTTTTCGAGATCCTCTTATAAATTCTATCCATATACGTTCTGATCGCCAACTCATACTAGATCTCGTTGCATTTTATTGGAATTGATAGAATAACAAAAATCCATTTTACTTTTTTTGTTTCCGAAGTAACTCTAATCAACTAGCACTATTTTGATGTGAACCTTTACTTTAGGAGTAATTGCTTAGATCTAAAATAATAACATCACCTTTATATGATTCCCTATAGATACCTACATACATATAGATATATTGACTTTACATCTCAAACATTCGTCGCCCGATCTGTTATATATTTTCTATTTTCAAATACTTATAATTCATTTCCTCAGATATCATGTTTACGCATGTATAATCGCTTATGTTTGGAGTAAGCCACATGTTAGACTCTAGTCTACTAAATAGATAGTTGTGTTATCGTCAAAGTCTAAGTTTTGAAAAAAAAAATAGACGGCATTAGCATATTTAAAAAATCTTGTTTTTTTGAACATGAAGAGATAAAGAAGCCATTGCAATTGCCGGAAATACTAGGCCCACTAAAGGCACAAAAATAGAGGGTAAGTTGGTGAGAGTTGTCATAGAATGGATACCTCGACTTAATATTTGTACCTGTTATTTATTGTTCTATTAATTGTTATATTAATATTTTTACCTGTTATTTATTGATTGTTATAAAAGGTATCTTATAATTATACTAATTCATATATAATTATACTAAGTAATATCTACGTGAGTATATATAGAAAAGGAATGAGGAATGTCGAATTAAATAAATGGACTTACTCATCTTTCGACATGAAATATATGTATGATAATACACTTTTGTATTATTTTATTTATTATCTTGTCTTATAATTTTTTTTAATAAAATTTAATAAAGATTTTCTTACAAATTCCCATTCCCCAAAAGTTCGTTATAATCCGATCCAACAACAGAGATTCTTAGTAAAACTCGAGATCCTCTAGAGATGTAGAAAGATGCAAGACTCTATGCCGATATTTGCTATAGTTGAATTATATATACACATGGAATGTAAGAAGGGAGCATGAAATTCATTTTATTCCCCTTGCCTAATTTTGCGGAAGAAATAATTCGCTCTTTTATTTTGTTTGATAGGGGTTTCCTAATTACTAATCAGGAATATCGGTAAAAAAAATTTCTCCGCATGATTCTTTCTACAATTTAATCTTATATTACCAAAGAAAAATCCATTCTTCGAATGATTCCTATAAACTAAATAACTACTTGTTCGTCACAAATAAAATAATTCATTTTTGAAGTTTTAAGTAAGGCTTTACTTGATTGAATTTTGATTCG